GGGTAAAACCCAAGCCAATGACACGATAACTCCAATAATCCAATCGCTGAGTCAATTGATACCTGTGATAATTTCTAAACGAAAAATTCATGTATTGGGTCTCATCAAAAGAAAATGAACTAATTAATAAATGATTGGTTTTACCGAAAATATCTATCTTTCTTCTAAACGTAATGACCAGGAGAGTTATGGATAATAATGATCCACATAAAAGAGCTGCATAGCTCAACAACATCATACTTACGTGCATCATTAACCAACGGGATTGGAGAGCAGGCACTAATATTGCGGATTGATGCATTTTAGTTAAAAGACCCGAAGTGGCAAAGCCTTGGGTCAAAATAGCGCTTGGGGCGGTTATTTTACTGAAAAAATTCTTATAGTTTCTAAAATATGGAACTATATGAATAAGGGAGAAACTCCATGAAAGGAACATTAATGATTCATATAGATCACTTAATGGTACATGTCCCGAATCAATCCAACGAGTAACTAATAATCCTGTTATACAGAAAAAAGTAGCTATCATGCCTTTTTCTGACGAATCACATAGTCCTACAATTTCATAGACCAAGGTCATCAGATGAGTAGGAATCACAATTGAAATGATCGAAAAAGATATGTGAGTTAATATATGTTCTAAAGTTGCAAATATCATAAACAATCATTTTTTGTTTTTATAGTTATAAAAAAAGGGAACCCTTCCTTAATTACCGAATGTAAATATGGTATCAAATTAAAGGATCCGTTGTGTCCTTTTTTGTTTTAGAGAATGCCGCCACTCGGACTCGAACCGAGATGCTCTAGCACTGCTTCCTAAGAACAGCGTGTCTACCGATTTCACCATGGCGGCTTGTTCGAAGTAATACTAACTCATGCATATTCAATCGTCGATATTGAGAGGTTCAATGCAATTGCAATAGATGATTATTGAATCAATCGAAGAATAGCCATTCAAGTCAATATTTGAAGGTTCCATAATTGTTACTAGCTTACCTTAAAGCTTAGTAATAGTGAATCGATGGGGAAAATGGCAATCCCCATCTCGCAAATCATATAAAAATGCACTCTATTCACTATATTGAACCTTGTATCTTGCGTCTAATAACGCCCTTTTTTCAAACAAAACACAAATAGTGCCATTTTGAGGGCCCAGTATATGATACAGAATCATTAATTTATCCAATCATTGATTGATGTTGATTTAGATCATTTGAAGGGTTTCTTATCACATTATTATTTATTCTTTGCTTTTTTTATTTCATTTTTTTTGTCGTACAAAAAAACCTTTTGAATAACCGGTAGAAATGGATTTAGCTAAAGAAAAAGCTTTTACCGCTGCCCAATATCCCTTTCTCTTCCAAAAATTTCTACGAATATGCTTTTTTGATATAGAAGTACGTTTTTTTGGAACCGCCATGCAAAAATGAACTTTTCTAAGTTGAATGTGAAAGACATGTATTGTTCAAAATAGATCATTAATTCTTTCTATTCATATATCTATTATTTAGTTTATAGATTTTCTTCATAACATACAAATATGCGCATATAGCATATAATAGGGACTCAACTAAATTATTGCTAGGGACTCAAACTCAAGTTGGAGAATAAAAAGAAAGGAGATTCGATTCGCTAGGTATAACTCTCATAGAAAAAAATAGTTATCTTTTTTCTCTTTTTGAAGTATTCATTATCATTATTATTGCATACAATGAAAATCTCAGAAGAAAGAAAATTGTACTAATTGTTTCATATCTCCATTCATTAGGATCGATGGTATCAACTACCGATGAAATCGACCCCCGCAGATAAATAATATAAAAAGAAAAATAAATAAAATAAAAGGTTACAATTCCTATCTCAGTCTATTTCAAATAGACCATATATATAACCTACATATACCTACCGTCGTAATACATTTAATAACAATAACCAGAAATTCATTACCTACATGAGATAAAACAATAAGATTTTCTCTACCAATTGATCCCATTAAAGCATAGCGCCCCCACGATTCAAATAATACTTTTGTTCAATGATCCATTACTTGAACATTACTTGAACTTGATTAAGGCAATTTAAGTAACCTCTTACTTCACCTTCTTACTTCACCCATATGGGAGGTTACAAGTATCATAGAATTTCCCACAAGTTCTGGTGGAAGCCAATCAATCAGTTTCAAATGAAATTGAAATTAGTTAATGATTTTGGATAAAAGATCTTGTTGGGTTGAGTTATTTGTGAATCTCATGATCCATATCAAAAGCTAATAATTACTTCACCCCTAGTATTAAGCAATAATTTGCTTAATTATATCATTTGACCAATTCAATTGTAACTCCTTGGGTCAAATTTTAAATAGTCGAGGAAGAGCGAGATTAATGAAAAAGAATATTCTTTTCGTATCCTTATTTTGGTTTGTGTTTTAAAAAAAAAATAAATAAGAACTGGTGATGAATATGAATTGGGAACAATAATTAATATAATTAATTAGAAGAAAATAGAGGAAAAAGGTTTGATTTAATTTTATTATTATGGTTATGGAACGCACATATCAATATGCATGGATTATCCCTTTCGTTCCGCTTCTAGTTACTATGTTAATAGGATTGGAACTCCTGCTTAATCCGACAGCAACAAAAAATATTCGTCGTATATGGGCTTTTCCCGCTGTTTTATTGTTAAGTATAGTTATGGTCTTTTCCACCAAGCTGGCGATCCAGCAAATAAATGGTAGCTCAATTTATGAATATCTATGGTCTTGGAGCATCACTAGTGATTTTTCCTTAGAATTCGGCTACTTGATTGATCCACTTACTTCTATTATGTCGATATTAATCACTACTGTTGGAATCATGGTTCTTATCTATAGTGATAATTATATGTCTCATGACCGAGGATATTTGAGATTTTTTGCTTATATGAGTTTTTTCAATACAGCGATGCTGGGATTAGTTACTAGTCCCAATTTGATACAAATCCATATTTTTTGGGAACTAGTGGGAATGTGTTCCTATCTGTTAATAGGTTTTTGGTTTACCCGACCAATTGCAGCAAATGCCTGTCAAAAAGCGTTTGTGACCAATCGTGTGGGGGATTTTGGTTTATTATTAGGAATCTTAGGTTTTTATTTAATAACAGGTAGTTTCGAATTTCAGGATTTATTCGAAATATTCAATGATTCGATCATTAATAACAATGAGATGAATTCCTCATTTGCTACGCTTTGTGCCTTCTTATTATTCCTCGGTGCAGTTGCTAAATCTGCGCAATTCCCACTTCATGTATGGTTACCTGATGCTATGGAGGGACCCACTCCTATTTCGGCTCTGATACATGCGGCTACTATGGTAGCCGCAGGAATTTTTCTTGTAGCTCGGCTTCTTCCTCTTTTCATAGCCATACCTTACATAATGAATATCATATCTTTGATAGGTGTAATAACGGTACTATTAGGAGCTACCTTAGCTCTTGCTCAAAGAGATATTAAGAGAAGTTTAGCTTATTCCACGATGTCTCAATTGGGATACATTATGTTAGCTTTGGGTATAGGTTCTTATCGAGCCGCTTTATTCCATTTGATCACTCATGCTTATTCTAAAGCATTATTGTTTTTAGGGTCTGGATCAATCATTCATTCCATGGAACCCATTATTGGGTATTCTCCGACTAAGAGTCAGAACATGGTTCTTATGGGCGGTTTAACCAAATATATGCCAATTACAAAAACAACTTTTTTTTTAGGTACACTTTCTCTTTGTGGTATTCCACCCCTCGCTTGTTTTTGGTCCAAAGACGAAATTCTTAATGATAGTTGGTTGTATTCACCGATTTTTGCGATAATAGCTTTCTACACAGCAGGATTAACTGCATTTTATATGTTTCGTATGTATTTACTTACTTTCGAAGGGCATTTACGTAGTCATTTTCAAAATTACAGCGGACACACAAATAGTTCCTTCTATTCAATATCCATATGGGGGCAAGAAGGTTCCAAACCTGTTAGCAGCAATTTGCTTTTAACAACAAGGAATAATAATGACAAGTCCTCCTTTTCCAATTGCTCGTTTTCTAATACATATAAAATTGCCGGTTATGTCAGAACCATGCGATCATCTTTTAGTACTCATTTTTTCAAAAAAGACTCTCATACTTTACTATATCCGCATGAATCGGACAATACCATGTTATTTCCCCTGCTTATATTGGCCATATTGACTTTGTTCGTTGGATGCATAGGAATTAATTTCGGGCACGAAGTAATGGAGGTTGACATATTATCGAAATGGTTAACCCCATCGATGAAACTTTTCCATCAGAATTCAACTGATGAAGATTGGTATAAATTTTTGACGAATGCATTTTATTCAGTTAGTATAGCCTACTTCGGAATATTTATAGCATCTGTTCTATATGGGTCTGTCTATTCAGATCGACAAAATTTGTACTTAATCAATTCATTTGCTAAAATAGATTCTAAAATGAGAATTCGTTTAGAACAAATAATAAATGTCATATACAACTGGTCATACAATCGCGGCTACATAGACGTTTATTACGAAAAAGTATTCATTAGGGGTGTACGAGGATTAGCTCAACTAACTCATTCTTTTGATCGACGAGTAATTGATGGAGTTACTAATGGGATTGGCGTTGCAAGTTTCTTTCTAGGAGAAGGTATTAAATATATAGGGGGGGGTCGAATTTCCTCTTATCTATTCTTATATTTAGCTTGTGTATCAATAGTCCTACTAATTTACTATTACTATTTTTTCTAAATAGTCTTTTTATTAAAGCTAAAATATTTCTATAGTATATAGAAATAGATCTTTCATAACCCGAGTTCTTAGAAGTAAGAGATAAGAGGGACCTATAGAAAATGTGGTTAGAAATCCATAATAAAGTCCGACCATAACGACCGAATTAAATATATTCATCCATAATAATAATAGATTACCGAGTAGACTATATTTCAAAATCATTCATTAACCTCCCCTTTT